GTCTAGGTACAAAGACAAACAAGTCCAGATTAAGTTCTTGCTCCTATTTTTATTTTACCCTAACCCAGTCTTAAAAGACTTAATCCCATTGATTGAATTTCATTAGTACTAAGAACTCCCTCTTGTTTAGAATTCAGAAATCCACAGAAAATGAATAATTGGGATAGGGAATATTGGTTCTTTCGCATTTCGATTCAAAATCAGAAACATGAATCACATTCTATCCAATATTAGACCTTTAAACAGAACGTTGTTCAAAAAAGCAATCTTTATTCTGATAGAATGGATATGCTCTGGGACGGAAGGATTCGAACCTCCGAATAGCGGGACCAAAACCCGTTGCCTTACCACTTGGCCACGCCCCAATTTCTATTGGACACTAATAAAGAATAATATTGTTCTTGGTTGTTCGTCAATTTCAGTCCAAATATCTATAAAATAGATTAGATTTTTTTTAGAATTTTTATACATGTAGGTATAGAATTTACCTGAATTTATTGATCATTACATAGAATTCAATTAAGATATTGTATGAAAGTATAATTTCTTCTATTCTCTGTTGAGAATTGGAGGAGTTTTGATTGGGTGGATTCAAAGAAAAAGAAGGATCTTTTTGTCAACCTTACTTTCTTCATTTTTCCTTATATCAATAACTCAATCAAAATGCAATTATCTCCAAGAACAAAATGTCTGTTATGCTTAATATCTTTAGTTTAATCTGTATCTGTCTTAATTCTACTCTTTATTCGAGTAGTCCTTTCTTGGCCAAATTGCCCGAGGCCTATGCTTTTTTGAATCCAATCGTAGATATTATGCCAGTCATACCTCTACTCTTTTTTCTCTTAGCCTTTGTTTGGCAAGCTGCTGTAAGTTTTCGATGAGATCTTTAATACTATCGTAGAAAAGTCATGATTTATTCAAGAAAAAAAAAAAAATTCTAACAATTGATAAGATCAGATAAGTCTTACAGTATCAATCCTCGATTCAAAATTGAAATTCGTGGATAGCTGCGATAAATCCGACTCATCCCATTTTCCCATTCGGACCCCTTTCCAGTGAAAGACCTTATCCTATTAGGGTCCCCCACAATATCTAATTGTGGGTATGAAATAAGTTTTTGTTTGGTAATGTAATGAAGGACTCTTCTTACAAATGAAATGAATTTTCATTTCTGAAAATTATTTTCTATTTCTAGAAAGCACTTCATTTCTTGGTGTCAAAACACGATATGTGGTATAAAAATAGAGGATCTATTCTCTTTTTTTTTCAAAAAATGATCTTGGAGCTTGTGTAATGCTTACTCTCAAACTCTTCGTTTACACAGTAGTGATATTCTTTGTTTCTCTCTTCATCTTTGGATTCCTATCTAATGATCCAGGACGTAATCCTGGACGTGAAGAATAAAATAAAAAATCAGTTTTCCTTGCTTGATTTTTAAATTTTCTTAGGATTTTTTCTATTCCACGCGTTTAACTAGAAAAAAGTTTGCAAAATTGGAAAGATAAATCAAATATCAAGTGATCAACGGAAACGGAAAGAGAGGGATTCGAACCCTCGGTACGAAAAACTCGTACAACGGATTAGCAATCCGCCGCTTTAGTCCACTCAGCCATCTCTCCCAATTGAAAAAGATAATTACTATGTTACATTACATATAATCTAAGGATTCAAAAATTCGTTCTTTCTCTGTCTTTATTATATAACGATGTACAATTTTTATCAGCAATTCTATTTAGATAAAGTAAGGACGCGAAAGATTCAAAAGATACAAACAATAGAAAGAAAACTAAAGAAGACCTCTTTGCTTTGATTTTGTTCGAAAGGGCCTTTTTATTTCCATGGCCTGGCCTGGTCAGTACCTAGCCGGGCCTTTTTTTTTGTTTCAACGAATCCTAAATAAAATGATTTATCTGATTTGAAAACAAAAATGGTTGAACAACAAAAAAAAAGAAGAAGGACTTTGTGTCATTTCTTATTATTCTTTCTTCTTTTTTGATTGACTTTACTACCTTAGGGGAATCAAAAAAGAAAACTATGAATTCTTACACACAATGCATTTTTATGTTATAATTTCAATGGTTTGTTTTGGCGAGCCCTATCTATCAAAACTCCTCCAGCAAAAGAAAAGAGAGAACTTAGTTATTTAAATAAGGCCCCTTTCTTTTCGGAATCTCATTTTTTCATGATTCTTTTCTAATCCTATCTTGATTACGTCCAATTCCCCTCTTCGACAAAATCGACAAAAGGTCCATTTGTATACAATAATCGCATTGTAGCGGGTATAGTTTAGTGGTAAAAGTGTGATTCGTTCTATTAACCCCCTTAATAGTTAAGGGGTCTTTCGGTTTGATTCATATTCCGATCAAAAACTTTATTTCTTAAAAGGATTTAATCCTTTACCTCTCAATGACAGATTCGAGGAACAATATACATTATCGTGATTTGTATCCAAGGTTACTTAGAAATTGAAAAATTGGGTTATGAAATTGCGAAACATAAT